ATACGTTCCTCAAAAAATCCGATTCGTGCGGATTCTTCCCCCAACTAACGAAGAGATCTTGGCGGAATTGCCACATATGAAATTGAGCACAATTTTGCAAAGAAATACCCCACTTGTTTCTCGAGAGGAGATGGGAAACATGCTCAATATCATTTGATTGAATAGTTGACCCAGCTCCTTGTTGTTTGAAGAAACCCTCCGCTTCAATTGGTCTTTTTTCACGAAAAGCAGACATGAGATAACAAATCCAGTGTTTCACTAAGATTTCGAATAGCTGTCCCGAATTCCAGTTAATTATGTTTCGCTTCTTCCTCGGAGAAAGACGATCAAACAATTCCCAATCATGGTCCTTGCGGATCGGATCATCCATATAGGATACAAAAGGAGACTCCAGATATTTGATATCTTTCTCTTTGAATGAGATCTCAATTCCAGCTACGGTTTCATTAGATATCTTACAACTATAATCCCTCTTTTTTCCGATCCGGTTCCTCCACCACCGCGAACCCCAGTTAGGATGAGGCATGATACATTTTTTAGTTATTGGGAGAACCCAAGTACTCTCTTTCGGATCCATGAAACAACTCTCAGAGATCTTTTTTCCTTTTGGAAGATACAGGAGCGAAACAATCAACCTAGTGATATTGGAAGACCCAAAAGATTCTTCCAATGTATCATTTCTGGGTCCAATGGAATTCATAGGTATAGGAAGAAGCCCCCTCAAATAGAGATTTTTTCTTTCGACCATATTTCGAGTGTTAATACGATATATAAGGACCGCTACTGCAAGCAGTACTACACCTTTGATCGTGAAATATCGATTGCTTGTTGAACCCCGTGAATCGCGTGAAAGTAGGATACTCAAAATTCGGGGGTCAAAGAGTTTCATAAAACGTTCTTGGTGGAAAAAAATGTAAGTGAAAGATCCCACGGAATTGAATTTGGTCCACGAATCTAATAAATAGTGAGAATTCTTGATCTCTCTCAATACCTCTCTCAATTCGAAGATCCAGTGTTGTAATGGATGTCGTGTCACTGCGTCCTCTTTCATTGATTCCTCCTAAGGATTTCATTTCAATTGGAATTTGGTTATTCACGATGTACGACGATCCCCGTTACATCATGGCTGAATGGTTAAAGCGCCCAACTCTTAATTGGCATTCGTAGGTTCGAGCCCTGCTGGATGCACGCCAACGGGAACGTTCAATACGTCTATTGGAATTGGCTCTGTATCAATGAAATCTCATCATCCAGACATAATGAATTGGTATGGTATATTCATACCATAACATATGAACAGTAAGAAATCGAATTCTTATCGATACTGGAACTCATAGGGAATAAAATGGATTTATGGATGGAATCAAATATGCAGTATTTACAGACAAAAGTATTCGGTTATTGGGGAACAATCAATATACTTCTAATGTCGAATCAGGATCAACTAGGACAGAAATAAAGCATTGGGTCGAACTCTTCTTTGGTGTCAAGGTAATAGCTATGAATAGTCATCGACTCCCCGGAAAGGGTAGAAGAATGGGACCCACTATGGGACATACAATGCATTACAGACGTATGATCATTACGCTTCAACCGAGTTATTCTATTCCACCTCTTAGAAAGAAAAGAACTTAAATAAAAATACTTAATAACACGGCAATAAATTTATACAAAACTTCTACCCCGAGCACACGCAATGGAGCCGTTCAAGGGAAATCCAATCTACGAAAAAATTTGATCTACGGACAGCGTCATTGTGGTAAAGGTCGTAATGCCAGAGGCATCATTACCGCAAGGCATAGAGGGGGAGGTCATAAGCGTCTATACCGTAAAATCGATTTTCGACGGAATGAAAAAGACATATCTGGTAGAATCGTAACCATAGAATACGACCCTAATCGAAATGCATATATTTGTCTCATACACTACGGGGATGGTGAGAAGAGATATATTTTACATCCCAGAGGGGCTATAATTGGAGATACCATTGTTTCTGGTACAGAAGTTCCTATCTCAATGGGAAATGCCCTACCTTTGAGTGCGGTTTGAACTATTGATTTACGTAATTGGAAGTAACCAATTAGGTTTACGACAAAACCTAGAAATCGATCACTGATCCAATTTGAGTACCTCTACGGGATAGACCTCAACAGAAAACTGAAGAGTAACGGCAGCAAGTGATTGAGTTCAGTAGTTCCTCATATAAAATTATTGACTCGAGAGATATAGTAATATGGAGAAGACAAAATTGTTTGAAGCACCGACAGAGCCGGAAGCGCCCCCTGTTTCAAAGAGAGGAGGACGGGTTATTCACATTTCATTTGATGGTCAGAGGCGAATTGAAAGCTAAGCAGTGGTAATTCTATCCCCGGGGGAAAAATAGATATGTCTCCTACGTTACCCGTAATATATGTGGAAGTATCGACGTAATTTCATAGAGTCATTCGGTCTGAATGCTACATGAAGAACATAAGCCAGATGAAGGAGCGGGGAGACCTAGGGTGTAGAAGATCATAACATGAGGGATTCAGCAGATTTGGATTCCTATATATCCACTCATGTGGTACTTCATCATACGATTCATATGAGATCCCTCTGTCTAGATATCATCATATACATCCAGAAAGCCGTATGCTTTGGAAGAAGCTTGTACAGTTTGGGAAGGGGTTTTGATTGATCAAAAAGAAGAATCTACTTCAACCGAGATGCCCTTAGGCACGGACATACATAACATAGAAATCACACTTGGAAGGGGTGGACAATTAGCGAGAGCCGCGGGTGCTGTAGCGAAACTGATTGCAAAAGAGGGTAAATCGGCCACATTAAAATTACCGTCTGGGGAGGTCCGTTTGATATCCCAAAACTGCTCAGCAACAGTCGGACAGGTGGGTAATGTGGGGGTGAACCAGAAAAGTTTGGGTAGAGCCGGATCTAAGCGTTGGCTGGGTAAGCGTCCTGTAGTAAGAGGAGTAGTTATGAACCCTGTAGACCATCCCCACGGGGGTGGTGAAGGGAGGGCACCCATAGGTAGAAAAAAACCCACAACCCCTTGGGGTTATCCTGCGCTTGGAAGAAGAAGTAGAAAAAAGAATAAATATAGCGATAGTTTTATTCTTCGTCGCCGTAGTAAATAGGAAAATATTAAAAATAGAATACGTTTCCTCGTCTTTACAAAAAAAAAAGATAGGAGTAATTAGCCGTGACACGTTCACAAAAAAAAAATCCTTTTGTAGCTAATCATTTATTGATAAAAATTTCGAAGCTCAACATGAGGGCAGAAAAAGATACAATCGTAACTTGGTC